ATAATTCAGAAGAATATGTGAGTGATTCATACACAGCATCTCTTTCTTTTATCAAGGGTTCTACCAATTTATATGTTTCCACAAATAATTTAAATTCAATTTCTTGATCTTCAATTTTTGGAAATTTATGAAATTCTTCCGTCAAGCCCTGATTAATGAATCTACAAAATCCCTCAAATTGAATCTGACTAAATCCAGGTATTGTGGACATTCCCTCATTTCCATTCCGGAGCATCTTAATCTTAAGTTTCCTGTTTATCGAAAAAATCCCATTATTGACTCACTATTCATCGAACCATACGGATCGATCTAGCAATGATGGAATGTATATTCTGTTTACTGAATCACATGAAATTTCAGCCAACTCCATATATGTAATGTAATGTATTTCATACGTATGAACGGAAACGAGACGGAGGAATGAAGAGCATTTTCGACGCAAGTTCGAATTTGCGACAAGTACAAATGGAAATGAATTGATAAAACATTCCTGGAAAAAAGATTCTATCACTTCCACTTATGGAGTCTTGTATAGAATATAAAAATTGATCCAATTTCTACCTATTATTATGATATTACGATCAGATTGGGTACCAAAAAAATAAATGGATTCAGGATTAAATCTGCTCTTTATGAATGAGATAAAGACAGAATAATCAGGAGCAGTATAGAATTTCCTTTTTTTAGCACACTTTAATGTTCAAAAAAGAATTCGTGGATTCTTTTTGGTAGTAGAATTTATAGATAGAATACGATTGAATTGCGTAATAGTAATAGGAGTAGTATTTATTAAGTACATGCCGATATACCTATCCGCATATCGCATCTTTTATCGTCATTTTACTTGTGGCAACAGAAGTCAGGTCGCACTATATCATAATTCCTATTTTCTATTCAAAATATTCAATGAAAAATTGAAGCACGATAATTCTCTATAGGGATATGTACATAAGAGAAAGACCCAATTCGGTATCTGTGTAACAATTTCTGTTCTGGGGTTTACATATACACATATATTTTGTTATAATTGAAATTGAAAAGGATTGATTATTGAAAATAATTGATACTGATTAGTCGTAAATCAATTTGATTTTGTTATACCATTAAAGAAACACAATTTGAGATACAAATTTAAGAACCGTTCACTAATTCTAAAGTAAAAATGGTTAATGGTTCCCATTTTCCCTGAATTTTTCGGTCTGTGACCGGAAATCCATTTTTTCTCTTTTCAATAGAAGGAGAAGGGAAGTTTTTAAGCAGTGTGTCTTTTGAGATACAATCAATCGAAGAGAATAATCTAAACTGGATCCAATAAAAAATAGGGATTAATTTTTGAAAAGGGATAAGTACAATGGGATTCAAGATAAAAAAATTAGTAATAGAATATGGATGGATAAAAATATTGTCCATTTTGGATCGGATTTGGCGGCATGGCCAAGTGGTAAGGCGGGGGACTGCAAATCCTTTATCCCCAGTTCAAATCCGGGTGTCGCCTGATCAACAAAAGACTTGAAATTTCTTATTCTGCTGATCTAACTCGACAAATTCTTGCCCCGCAAGAAGCAGAGGCAAACGACTAGGTCTGTCGTGTCGATACTTGATTTTTAGAATCCATAATTCTATAAAAAAACTGTAAATTTTTTTTTCTCAAAATCTGGGTTCTGGGTACCGGTCCAAACCGGTACCAATAGGTATGAAGTAACCCTTACTTATTAATGATTGATTCGGACATTTATTTGATTTATGATATCAATTGAATCAAATAAATCAAATAAATAGTGAGAGTCAATTCTGGGATTCAGAACTACGAAAGTAAGAGGTCGGAAATCTTAGTATCCAAAGGTTCCTAAAGGACACTCCATTTTTGCTCCTAGGATTGAAGAAGAGATTATACGAAAGACTATCAAGACTTCCTAATTATCTTACACTACCTATACTAAATACTAAAATAGTGTCTACTGACTCTGTCTGGAATTAGATTGAATAGAATAGGCTGATGGATGGGAAATCAATTTAGAAGTTGTGGAAAGGACTGAAGATACTTTGTATCCAGACTCACGAGAGGCTTTGAGTACTCAAACATTCAATCAACATGGTTGGGCGGCTCTTATTTATAGAGTAAAAAGAAAAGTTGAAAAAAAAAAATTCTTTGCCCGTGTAGGGGATTACAAAAAAAAGAATGTATGTAATAATGGTGGTGGTGTCTTACCATTCCATTCTTTCACAGAAAGAAAGACGTAAGCCTTAGATCAAATAAAATAGAGGTATCTGATAGATGGTTATCTATCTTGATGGTATATTTTGACGTCTTTTGCTTATGAAAGAAAGGTAACAAACAATAGGTCTTACTATTTCTACATGCTCCATTAGGAGCATTCCTTTGCTATTTCCAAATAAAAGGTGTGTGTATCGTATTTGTGCTTAATGCTTCCCGATTCTACCAGAAATTTTCTAATATAGGAACTTGTTACGAGTGGATTCATTGGATTAGTTCATCAATAGCCTTAAGTCAGAATACTATTTTCTTTTGACTCTGCACCATTGATTCCACTATGATTATTGATCAATAATCAATAATGAAATAATTCCTTCATAGAGATAGGAGACATAATTCACATGGATATAGTAAGTCTCACTTGGGCTGCTTTAATGGTAGTCTTTACATTTTCCCTCTCACTCGTGGTATGGGGAAGAAGTGGACTCTAGGGGTACTACTAATTGAATAATCGATTGAGTGATCGAATTGTATCAATCGTTTAATTGATCGTTTTGCGAAACTAAAAAAAAAAAAAGATTCCTTGGTTTCGTTTTCTTTTATTTTTCTTTTTTTTTTTTTATATGGTTAATATATGCCCATACCCATACTATTTTTCCTCCATTAATTCTTTCGATGGATCTCGGGACTTATATATATATATATTTAGTTTATTATATATAAATAAATATATATTATATATAAATCTAATTATTAATATAAATCTATATATTATATATAAATCTAATTATTAATATAAATCTATATATTATATATAAATCTAATTATTAATATAAATCTATATATTAAGTTATAAGTTATAAGAAGCCTAGGAATTAGAAGAGTTGGCCTTGGATTATTTTGGATTGATCGAAACCCATACAAGTAGATGTAGCGAAAAAAAAAGAAATAGAATTAGACTGCTATTTCGATGTATATGTATTAGATGTACATCTAATACATGTACATATTGTAAATGGATCTATATTTATATAAAACCATATCTGTATACAACTTTATATGATAAAATTTATATGATCATACTATTTATATGATAATAAATTTATATGATAAAAATATACAATACTATCTAGTGTGGTAGAAAGAACTATATTATATATAGTTCTTTCTACCACACTATCTCAGATACTTATGATTCCAGCCAAATCGTTTCATTTAAAACTTGGAGTTTTAATCCCTTTCTTTTATTTCTTCAATCATTGATAAGAACTAATAATCCAACCAAGTTTCAGTTAAATTAATCATTTTGACTGACTGTTTTTACGTAGATGATAAGTAAAAAAGCAGTAGGAACTAGAATGAACAGTGCAGTAGCAATAAATGCGAGAATATTGACTTCCATAATCTCATTGTTTTTTTTACTTCGCAATAACTCGGGATCTAATCCCATAGAGATAAGAAATTTTACTCCTGTCAATTCAATGGGATGAATTGAATTCTGATGATACTGAATCGGATCAATATTATGAATAACAATATCTGATCTATCAAATCGATTCATCGTCGAGAATTGAATAGTATAACATAAGAAAATCTTTTATTTTATCCATACTAAATCCGAAATGGGATTCTTTATTGGATCAGGAATTCCATTGAATTTTTCATCCCTTTTTCCACTTTTTTCTTTTCCATAACCTACTGTCTTTGTCTTCCTTATACAACTCTCTTTCCTTATACTTATACATACAATTATGAGATATTATATGACCGGTATTCTATGGGTCACACAGATCCAAACAGTAGAAGTGAGATGGAAAAAAGGACGGGTGTTAAGTAGAAAGGATCTAATATTCCAACAAATTTACTAAAAAGGGGCGTTGCTTGGTCTTTTATTTTATTAGTATAGTATCTCTTCTTCTTTCTTGGATTGAGACTAGAACGCATACATCAAAAATTCAGCGTGCAATTTGCATGAGAATAGATAGATTGTTTCCAATTAGTCATTGAGGATACACAAACAAAGTCGAGGTAATTATGTTAAGTTCATTGTGTATCGTACAATAAACGAATACAATTTGTGTATGTACTCCCGGTAAAAATAGGGGAACTCTATTCCATTTCATTGTTCAAGAACAATTGAAAAAGAAAGTCAGACGAGTATGGTATCTATTAAAATACTGAATATAGTAATGCCACCGATTGTACCAACTTACATATGTCTCCCCTTATCAATCGGTATTAGTGAAAGAAATTGAAATTCCCGTACTTGTCTGATGATAAATGCGAAACGAAAAACAAAAGAAATAAGGATCCCCGCTGGGGATTAGATCTTGCTACCTGTCCCCCCTTTCACAGAAAATGGGGAGATGAATTGATAAATTTATCGGATCCTAGTTCGGGACTGACGGGGCTCGAACCCGTAGCTTCCGCCTTGACAGGGCGGTGCTCTGACCGATTGAACTACAATCCCAGCAAGGTGTATGGCATACATATTCTTACTAGTTTGATAAGAACATTCTATTCGTTGTGTTGTAACAGAAACACGAATGATATACTGAATATCCACATGGATATGGAATATAGTGAGAGCGACACGGATTACTAGTAACGAGTGGTTATTTTATTGCCAAAAAAATAGATAATCAATTTCTCAATGAGAAAAAGAACTATTTTGATTTTTATGATACTTAATTAAGATTAAGTATCATTAATCTAGATCGTTAGAAAAATCAGAACGAATGAGAAAAACATGGATAGAGAAAAAATTGACTCTTTCTCTTCATTT